AATTAAAACTTCTCCAACAGCCCACTGGTGCACTTCTTATACTTCCTAAAAGAGACTAACTCCCGTCCCACCCTACCCCTCTCTTGAACCCGGACCAACAAAACGCACACCCAAACAACCTAAAAAAGCCACCAAAGTAAAGCAACGGTAACAGCAAAAAGAATTAAAAAAAGCTCTATACCGTAACCTAAAATAGCCCCCCCTGCAGCCGGCTCACCTTGAAAATACCGATAACAACCTATGATCTCCACAAACAAAAAAAACACCCAGCCCAATAACCCAAGCCAAAAAGATCAGAAAAATAACTCAGACCCAAAGACCTGCCCGTAAAGCCACCTCCTCCATGTTAAACACTCAACACAAACATAAAGTAACAAGTAAAGACCTAAAACCCATAACTGCCAACACAATGGCAATGACCTTGTTTTCGCTTCAATTCGACAAATACTAAACTAATAAGCCTAGTGCGCCGGGGGGGAAATCAAATCCCCACTTCCAGTATTCTACTGATGTACTTTCTATACTACCTAAAAGAAACTAACTACCCTACCACCCTACCCTCAACTAAAGGGACCTTATACCCAGAAAGCATAAACACTTCTTCCATCGAAAGCAGAAAATAAAAGCATGGGAAACTTATCCCCTCCTCCCCGTTAACAGCGGGGCGCCCTCAATAGACTAATGCTTCAAATGGCGGGGAGGGAACTTTATATCCACCACTTCCGGGGCATGAGCCCATTGTACTTTTATACTACCCCACCATCCCTCACCTAACCAACGACTTTACCTACCCCCTTTCTTTTGCTGTAGGGGGAAGGAACCTTCTTCCTTCCCCTCGGACCCCTTCCTCGCCCCCTCCCCCCTCCAACCCCCAACCCAGCTATTCTTGCCCCTCCCCCCTAACCCCCCTCCCGCTTACTGGCAATCCCCCCCTTCCTCCCCCCTCCCTATGCGGGTCACGAACCTGTCTCTACTCCGCTCTTGACCAACCTCAAAAAAAATTTTTTTCTTTTTTTCTCGGTCTCCAAGGACTCCGTAGCCGAGACCAGGATTCTACCCTGTAGGGAAAGTGGAGGGTAAGGGGTTAAATATTTATCCCGGGGGGGGGAACCCGGAATTTCCCTTTATAACCAATTTCAACCCCTTTTATAAACGCCGACCAAAAAAACTTTTTCATTTTTTCAACAAATTTTTCAACTTTTTAATCATCAAACCGAGCACTTTTTATAAACATAAACCACGACCAACTGAAGGGAAAAAAACACTTTATTTTGGGCACTTTTCTCAAAAAAGCTTCAGCTAGAATTGCCAGAAATCCTTGCCCAAATTCGACAAATTTTAGGTACCTTTGTTTTTACTGCGAAGGTAAAGTTAAACTTCGCCCAATCCCCTCTACCAGCGAGGGGGGAATAATCCCCACTTTCAGGCTATAAGCCTAACGTTCTTACTACACTACCTCACCCCCCATTCCTTCTGCCCAGCCCCTTCTCTCACTAAACCATCGACCCCACTTTCCGCCAGAAAAAAAAAAAAAAAAAAAAGAAGGGATCTCATATAGCCCCATCTTACCGCCTCCGGCACAACCAATAGACCATTTACAAGTAAAGCCCAGCCCTCCTTCCGACCCTAACCCAAAGTAACCCACACAACTGCAACAAAAGTAAACGTAAGAAGGCTCCCTAAAAGAATACCGCCATAAACCCACATTACTTTCCCTTTAACTACCTCACCCTGAAAGTACCAAAGAGACCCCGTAATTACCACAAATAAAAAAAACACCCAACCTAAAGCCAAAGCAAAGAAAACCAACAAAAGGAACCAGACCCCAACACCAGTCCGAAGGGCTATCACTTCAATATCGCATGCATAGTACAAACCTGCGGTAACACACACAGCCCTTAAGACCATAACCCCTAGACTCCAAATACTCACCCAAAGCTCTAACCGTGACAAATGCTAGACTAAAACCCTAGCGCGCCAGGGAGGGTTAAACCCTCACCTCCGGCAATTAAGCCGGTGTACTTCTTATACTACCAAAAGAGACTCATTACCCCATCCACCCCCAACTAAAAGGACCTTATACCCAGAAAGCATAAACACTTCTTATACTAGAAGCAAAAAAACACCGCCAATAAACTTTCCAATTTTTTAACACTACAGCTAAGTTTTCCCCATTCCTTCACCTCAAGCGAGAGGGGAAATCTATATCCCCACTTTTGGGTCATAAGCCCACTGTTCTTATTAAACTACCCCGCCCGCCCTCCGGGTCTTACCCGGCTTCAGACCAACGCTTTGTGGGCTTTGCAGCGCCACAGGACGGGGAGCCAACCACTCTCCCTTAGCGAAGGCCCGTTCCAATAACCTCTCATTCTCTTTATTCGGCCAATACTAACCTAACTAAGTTTAGTGCGCCGGGGGGGAAATCTAAATCCCCACTCCCAGTATTCCACTGGTGTACTACTTATACTACCAAAAGAGACTAACTACCTTTCCATCCACCCCACATTGGTACCAGAACGCTCCCACAAACCCTTTCTTCGCTATAAAAGGAAAAGAGAGGGTCTTATAAAACCCCATTTTACCCCTCCAAAGGAGACCAATATCTCTCTTACCGGAACACTAATTATTCTTCTATCAAAAACCCGCCATTCATCTCGGTACTTGCCACACCAAGCTAAGCTTGAACAAAGAATCCGGTAAACCAAAATTCTCCCTAACCACCTAAAACCCAACGCCCAATCTCAGCAAAGCTTCACTGCCAACCCCAACCAGTCCAAATATACACAATTGCATAAACAAACACCCAAATTATATCAACAAAGTGCCAATACCAGATAGCAAAAGTTAAGTTCAAATGGCGAGCCCTAGAAAAATGGCCCAATCGAGCCCGATTCCAAGCAACAAAAATAAAAATCAGCCCCCCCACCACATGCAACCCGTGAAGACCAGTTAAAGCAAAAAAACACCTCCCATAAACTCTATCAGCCATAGTAAAAGTAGCCGTATAGTACTCCCAAACTTGAAGGCCCACAAAGCAAACCCCTAAAACCATTGTTAGCCCCAACCCCTTTAAAACATCCCCTAACTCAGCCGCCTTTATTCCCTTCTGAGCAACCCCACAAGGCCAAATAGTCCCCAACAACAGCCTAGTGTTGATTATCGGAATACCCCAACACTTCATAGTAGCTATTATCGGAGGCCAGTAACACCCAATATCCACCCTAGGGGCCAAAGCCCTGTGAAAAAAGGCTCAGAAGAAAGATACAAAAAACATCCTCTCCCTAACCAAAAAAAAACAGAACCCCATACGGATCCCCCGCTGAACCCGCTTTGTGTGTTTCCCCAAAAAAGTAGCCTCCGTCACAATATCCACAAACCACCAATACACACATAGAACCCTCCCTCCTAAACTAGCCACAACATACCAAATAGAATCCCCATGCAAGAAATGAGCAAACCTAATAGCCGTCAAACCCAACCCCCAAGCCAACAGAAAAGGCCAAGGCCTTGGCTCAACCCGGTGAAAAGGACAACGCTTTATTTTTAACCAGCCCTAGCAAGAAGGGGCCACAAAGCCCACAACAATGAACACTACCACCGAACAGCCTATCTTACTACCCTACCCTGATGCTCCTGAAGGAAACCCTCCATCTTCTGAGTGCAAAACAGATGTGTTTCTTACACTAAGGAGCAACCCCAGAGGCCGCTAAGCCAACTTAACAGCTTCAACGCCACGTTTTTATTAAACTACCCGAGGACCCCAAAGACCGAGGAGCCTTTCTACTCCACCCCTGGATTAAAAGTCCAATGCCCTTCTTAGGCTACCAGTCCGCAACCCAAACCCCTGACCCCCAACCTAACCGGGAGGCTTCTTAAAAACCAAATGCCGCACGAAAAACGACCATACTTATTGCTCTACCCCGGCCCCCCTTCACCAATGCAGAGGCAAGACTACAAACTCACTCTTGGAGAGCCAAAGTCCCCTGTGCTCATTTACACCACTCTACACTTCAACGATAAAACCTTGCCCCCTCTAACCGGGAAAACCTAAAACTCCGCTGCCCAAACAAACAGCCCAAACCTACAAAAGCCAACAAACAGTGTATAAAGTAACAGCGACAACAGCTACCAAAAGCTTCACCCCGTAGGTAAGCATAACCTCCCCCTTAACTGGCTCACCGCGAAGATACCACAAACACCCAGTAACTACCACAAATAATAAGAACACCCAACCCAAAACCACCATAAAACAAACAAGCAAAAGAAACCACAACCTAACACCCGTTCGATTAAGCACATTCTCCACATCCAACACACAATACAAACCCCAGGTGATAACCAAAGCCCTTAAAACCATAACCGCCAAACTAATGGCCACAACCCGCTTTTCTTTGCTACTTGGCAAATACCAGACTACTAAACCTAGTGCGCCAGGGGGGACCAAATCCCCACTCCCAGTGATCTACTGGCGTACTTCTTATACTACCTAAAAAGAAACTTTAAACCCCCTATAACACCTCTACGCTGCTTTCCAACTCTTTCTCTATCTTTAAAGCACAGTCTGCCAAAACTAAATTCTCTCAATTCACCCCCCTAGCCAAAACATAATCAAAAAAACCCTCCTTCCACCCCTCAGTATAAGAATAAAAAAAGTCTTCTTCGCACATACCAAAAGGACCCCCCAATAAATCGTGGGGGTGAGCCTCATCCACCAACAAGGACAAATAGTCTGCGCTCCTTAGCTTAGAATAATTAACAATTGCCTTCAGACCACTCTCCCAAATAACACGATTACTATCAGCATTCAACTGATAATTCAATTGATCCTCCACCCAACCAAAAGTAAAACTATAGAAACCATCATTAAAACCCTCATTAAAATAATCGAGCCCCCGCGACTCATGCCCACTGAAAACAGCAGACAATGAGCGCAGCAGAGAGCCAACCTCTTCAGGCGGCACCTCCCCCCCGGCTGCGCAACCGGGAAAGCCCTCTAAAAGAATCCCCCACCTGCCCAAAACCCTCACACCAATTCCGCCAGTACAAAAAAGGAACACTCTCCACAACAGTCGGCATCAACGAATGAAGCAACCCGCACAACTCCACACACATCCCATGAAACACACCAGGCTGCATAACCTTAAACAAACCCCGGGTCAACCGACCAGGAATGGCGTCTACTTTTATAAATAGACGGGGGCAGCCCCACCTATGCAACACATCATCCCTAGTCACCAACACACGAACCAACTTCTTTACAGGCACCGATAATACCCAATCCACCTTCATTAAATCAAAAAAATCAACCCCAGAACTACTTCTACGCCCCTCCGCCCGAGAATCCCACTCCAACGGCAAATCAAACCCCGGACCTCCCATCATCCTGTAACTCCAATACCACTGATGACCAACCACCATAACATCGGCCACAGGAGACTCATTAGTCTCATCATTTACATACAAAGCAACAACGGAAACTGAACACATCCCCACTAAAAGGAAAAAAGGAACAATCCTCCATAAAAACTCTAGCCGGGGGGCTTCTAGATAAGTCCTACACCTAATTTGATTGAAAACAGCTAAACGAAGAAACCACAAAACCACAACCACAATAAAAAAACCGAGGAGCAAGCATACCTCGTACACAACCAACAAATTATAGGCCTGCTCAGACGCAGGCTCTGGCAAACTAGTCGCTTTTCAATCCATCATCTAACCCCAAGCCTACTCAGCCTAGAACCTAACCAGAAAACCCCCTCAAGCTCTCGCACCCCCAAAAATCAGCCACACTTCTTATATTACCTTAACTGCTTAGTAAATAACACCATTAATATAAAGACGACCCCTCTTCTTACCTTTAAACCTCAACTGAAAACGATCCTCAAGTTGCTGAACCACCCCCACCAAAGGAAAAAAGAAAAAATAGAAGAAAGTCCCCCACTCCCCAGCCCTAATAAAAGGCTCGTCTGCACCCTGCCTACCCACAAAAGTCAAAACACAAAAATTAGCTACCCACAGCCAAAATAAAGCCTGGCACAAAGGGTAATAAGCCAAAGACTCTATGTGCCCATACCATAACTCAGGTAAAATAAATAAAATCAAAATAGAAGACAACATCAACAAAATACCCCCCGCCTTATTAGGCACCGAACGAAGGATAGCATAAGCAAACAAAAAATACCACTCCGGATGAATCCTTGGGGGAGTGTCCATGTAATCACAAGGCACAAAACTCTCCCCATCCACCAACCTGTAAGGATAAAAACTCACCATAAAAATCAAAAAGCAGCACCCACCAGACACCCCCAATAGATCCTTCACAGAAAAAAACCTATGGAAACGAACCAATGAGCAGTCCCTGTCCAACCCCAACGGATTCCCCGACCCCCTAGAGTGAAGAAAAAGGAGATGAAGCAAAACAACAGCTAGAATAACAAAAGGCAGCAAAAAATGAACCCTAAACAATCGCTTAAGAGTAATATTTCCAACCGCATACCCCCCTCAAACCCACATAGCAACTTCCCCCCCCACCTTAGGAATAGCAGTAACCATCCTCCTAATAACCTGGGCAGCCCAATAAGCCATTTGACCCCAAGGAAGAACATACCCTGTAAAAGCCGCCAACATCACTAAAACTAATAGAATAATACCCCTAGCCCAAACCTTGTATAACCGAAAAGAACCGTAGTACAGCCCCCGACCAATATGAACATAGATACACCCCAACATAAAGTTAGCCACATTAATATGAAACCTGCGCATCGCCCAACCCATTCTCACCTCTTTCATAATAAAAGAAACGCTTCTAAAAGCCAAATCTTCATGGGCAGTATAATAAAAAGATAAAAACCACCCCGTCAAAATTTGCCTCACTAAACACGCCCCCAATAAAGATCCCATATTCCATCACACACTCAAATTAGAGGGGCAAGGAAGGTCATACAAAGCCCCCCTCACCAAAGGTAGCACTAGCCTAGGCCTAAAAAAACTCCGAGACAACTAATGGGGAGGGCCTATAGCCCATCTGTCGAGCTTAAAACGAACGCATTCATCTGCCACCCCCACACCACTTAACCACACCGCTTAACCGCTACCACACTCGCCCCGCCCCAAAGGAATAACCCGAACCTAACAAAGCCAGCAAACAACAAAAAAAGTGACAGCGAAAACAAGCCCAAAAAGCCGGATACCATGGCCTATTATTAGCTCCATAAAGTTTCAGTCCCTCTTCAAAAATCCAAGATACACCCTAACTGCGATCGCTAGCAAAAGCACCCAACCAAAAGCCAAAACAAAAAAAACCAGGAAAATTACCCAAACCCAGACCCCCGCTTGCAAGGCCACCTCCTTTACATCACATACATAGCACAAACATAAAGTAACAAGTAAAGACCTAAAACCCATAACTGCCAACACAATGGCAATGACCTTGTTTTCGCTTCAATTCGACAAATACTAAACTAATAAGCCTAGTGCGCCGGGGGGGAAATCAAATCCCCACTTCCAGTATTCTACTGATGTACTTTCTATACTACCTAAAAGAAACTAACTACCCTACCACCCTACCACTAACTAAAAATCCACCCCAAAAACCTCAGGCTGTATAAAGGACGCTAATTAACAAAACAGAAAGAATAAACTTTACTACCAACCTTCGAGGCAACCTACTTTCCCTTAAAACGTAACCAACAATAAACTGCTGACCACCAATTCTGACTAGTGCGCATAGGACTATCTCTTCAAGACCAAACAACCATACCAACGAAAATAAGAGCCTGCACTACCATAACCGCCCACTCCAAACAACCAATAAAACACCCACCCAACAACCCCAAAAGGGCAAAATGCCAAGAACCCCTAAAAAACAAAGAACCCACCAACTCCCCAACCATAGCCAAAAGAATATGACCGCACACTACATTTACTAATAGACGAACCCCCATCACCCTCGGGCGAACCAACCACCTTATTAATTCAGATAAAACCACCACCACATTCACTATAAGAGGAGCCCCCTTTACCCATAAAGACCTAAAGAACTTTCTAGAAAACTGAAGACTTCTAAGAGCCCCTACCCCCCAAAATAAAAAAGCCCCACAAAAAGAAAAAACACCCCTCCTCCTCGCCCTCTGAACAAAAGGTAGCATTCCCCTTAAATTTGCCGTAAGCAACACAACCCTCAAAAAACATAAAAAATGTGCCCTACCAGACTTAGAGCCTGCCCCCAACAAAGTAAACGCCTTGGCCAAACTCATCACTACCCAAGTAAAACTAGCCTCCAAAAAACCCCCCCTTAAAAATAGTGGATTCCCTAATAACTGAAGAATAACAAAAGGAAACCCCATAGATACTAAGCCCCCCAAGCTGATTGACCAATCAAACTGATCAAAGTAAGTCCTTAAACTCAACCTTATTGACACCCCCAACTACCCCCCAAAAATTAACGCCAAGAACCTTACCACTTCACCCCAGGAACCTTACTCCTCTTCACTCCCCCCACCTTAGTCGACGGCACATGAACACACCACAGAGTACAAAAAAAAACACACCTGAAAAACATCAAAAAAAGAAAACTTAATAGCCAGCTTCTCCTCTCTAACAAAGGCAACCTTCCTACCAGCGAGAGGGGAATAACTCCCCACTTTCAGACTATAAGTCCATTGTACCTTTATACTACCTCGCTCGCCCTCCGGGTCTTACCCGGCTTCGGACCAACGCTTTGTGGGCTTTGCAGCGCCACAGGACGGGGAGGAGCCTAAGCCCTCCCAAGCTGAAGGCCCGTTCCAATAACCTCTCATTCTCTTTATTCGGCCAATACTAACCTAACTTAAGCTTAGTCCGCCGGGGGGGAAATCAAATCCCCACTTTTAGTAACCCACTAATGTACTTTCTATACTACCTAAAAGAGACTAACTACCCACCGCCCCTAGACAACCTAAAAAAACCACCAGACTAGCAAAACAGTAACAACGGAAAGAGTTCCAAAAATCTTCACACCATAAACTATCATGGCGCTCCCTTTAGCCGGCTTACCCCGAAAATACCAATAATAACCCATAGCCTCCACGAACAAAAAAAACACCCAACCAGAAACTACACCATAACAAACCCCCAAGAGAATTCAAGCCCTCACACGAGTCCGAGAAGCTACCACCTCAACATCCCACACACAACACAACCCTTTCGTAATACACAAAGCTCCAAAAGCCAAAACCAAATAAACAATAACCACATCTCGAGTCTCTTTTTCTATCAAATACTAAACTAACTAAGCCTAGTGCGCCAGGGGGGAAATCTAAATCCCCACTCCCAGTATTCCACTGGTGTACTACTTATACTACCAAAAGAGACCTATTACCCCCCATCCACCCCAACTAAAAGGACCTTATACCCGGAAAGCATAAACACTTCTTATACTAGAAGCAAAAAACACAAAAAAAACACCGCCAATAAACTTTCCAATTTTTTAACACTACAGCTAAGTTTTCCCCATTCCTTCACCTCAAGCGAGAGGGGAAATCTATATCCCCACTTTTGGGTCATAAGCCCACTGTTCTTATTAAACTACCCCGCCCGCCCTCCGGGTCTTACCCGGCTTCAGACCAACGCTTTGTGGGCTTTGCAGCGCCACAGGACGGGGAGCCAACCACTCTCCCTTAGCGAAGGCCCGTTCCAATAACCTCTCATTCTCTTTATTCGGCCAATACTAACCTAACTAAGTTTAGTGCGCCGGGGGGGAAATCTAAATCCCCACTCCCAGTATTCCACTGGTGTACTACTTATACTACCAAAAGAGACCTATTACCCCATAACCAATCAACCTCGCCCATCCCCCCAAAAAACTACAAATTTCCACTTTTCCACAAGGTAGTACCCTTACAACAATTTTTGTTTCCTTTTTTTCTTCACCAAAAAAACCTTTTTGATCTCCCTTGATTTCACCGTAAATCTTCATGGAAGAGATTAACGGACCCCCACTCCCAAAAAACCCCCCCCCCTTTTTTTCACCCAAACTTGACTTTTTTATTACTTTATTTTTTCCACAAGAAAACAACGAGGAAACCTTGGTAAATTTTTAACCAAAAAGCAAAAAAACACCTTTTTTTCCAAAAAACACAAAAAAAACACAAAAAAAACACAAAAAAGCACCGCCAATAAACTTTCCAATTTTTTTAACACTACAGCTAAGTTTTCCCCATTCTTTCACCTCAAGCGAGAGGGGAAATCTATATCCCCACTCCCAACAATCTACTGGCATACTACTTATACTACCAAAAGAAACTCATCTACCCCCCATCCACCCCACATTGGTACCAGAACGTTCCTACAAACCCTTCTTCGCTATAGGGGGAAGGAACCTTCTTCCTTCCCCTCGGACCCCTTCCTCGCCCCCTCCCCCCTCCAATCCCCAACCCAGCTATCCTTTCCCCTCCCCCCTAGCCCCCCTCCCGCTTACTGGTAGTCCCCCCCTTCCTCCCCCCTCCCTATGCGGGTCACGAACCTGTCTCTACTCCGCTCTTGATCAACCTCAAAAAAAAGTCTTTTTTTTTTTTTTTTTTTTCGGTCTCCAAGGACTCCGTGGCCGAGACCAGGATTCTACCCTGTAGGGAAAGTGGAGGGTAAGGGGTTAAATATTTATCCCGGGCGGGGGGAACCCGGAATTATCCTTTATAACCAATTTCAACCCAATTTATGGCTCCGTACCAAAACGCTATTTGCCCCACCCCCCTCTGAGGCTTTTTGATTCAGAAAACACGAGATTTAGTGATATTTTTCATAATATGGCACAAGCAATTCACTGAAGGCCTAAATTTCCGACCCTGACTTTTTTTTTCAAAAATTTACATCTAAAAGTCACCTGAATTTACAGCCTTTTTTTTATTTTCAAATTTTTCCGTTTTTGACCCCGTTTTTTTTACTTTTTTTTTGTGTTTTTTTGTGTTTTTTTTTTCACCCTTTTTTTTCCAAAAATTACCATTTTTGCTTGGCTACAATAAGTTTACAAAGCCGGCTATAAAAAATTTTTAGAAAAACCCGAAAATATCAGTTTTGAGTTTTGAAATGAACTTTTTTTTTTTGATCTGCAGCTTTTTTTTTCCTTCCCCGAAATTTTACCCCCCAATAAAAATGGATAAAAACCCCCTCCAAAAAATAAGAAAAAACCGGAAAACGCAATTTTCGTGTAAAAAAAAGGTGTTTTTCGAAAAAAAAAAATAAAATCTGTACCTCGCCGACCAAAAAACTTTTTCATTTTTTCAACAAATTTTTCAACTTTTTAATCATCAAACCGAGCACTTTTTATAAACATAAACCACGACCAACTGAAGGGAAAAAAAACACTTTATTTTGGGCACTTTTCTCAAAAAAGCTTCAGCTAGAATTGCCAGAAATCCTTGCCCAAATTCGACAAATTTTAGGTACCTTTGTTTTTACTGCGAAGGTAAAGTTAAACTTCGCCCAATCCCCTCTACCAGCGAGGGGGGAATAATCCCCACTTTCAGGCTATAAGCCTAACGTTCTTACTACACTACCTCACCCCCCATTCCTACTGCCCAGCCCCTTCTCTCACTAAACCATCGACCCCCCACTTTCCACTTTCCAATTTTTTTAACACTACAGCTAAGTTTTCCCCATTCTTTCACCTCAAGCGAGAGGGGAAATCTATATCCCCACTCCCAACAATCTACTGGCATACTACTTATACTACCAAAAGAAACTCATCTACCCCCCATCCACCCCACATTGGTACCAGAACGTTCCTACAAACCCTTCTTCGCTATAGGGGGAAGGAACCTTCTTCCTTCCCCTCGGACCCCTTCCTCGCCCCCTCCCCCCTCCAATCCCCAACCCAGCTATCCTTTCCCCTCCCCCCTAGCCCCCCTCCCGCTTACTGGTAGTCCCCCCCTTCCTCCCCCCTCCCTATGCGGGTCACGAACCTGTCTCTACTCCGCTCTTGATCAACCTCAAAAAAAAGTCTTTTTTTTTTTTTTTTTTTTCGGTCTCCAAGGACTCCGTGGCCGAGACCAGGATTCTACCCTGTAGGGAAAGTGGAGGGTAAGGGGTTAAATATTTATCCCGGGCGGGGGGAACCCGGAATTATCCTTTATAACCAATTTCAACCCAATTTATGGCTCCGTACCAAAACGCTATTTGCCCCACCCCCCTCTGAGGCTTTTTGATTCAGAAAACACGAGATTTAGTGATATTTTTCATAATATGGCACAAGCAATTCACTGAAGGCCTAAATTTCCGACCCTGACTTTTTTTTTCAAAAATTTACATCTAAAAGTCACCTGAATTTACAGCCTTTTTTTTATTTTCAAATTTTTCCGTTTTTGACCCCGTTTTTTTTACTTTTTTTTTGTGTTTTTTTGTGTTTTTTTTTTCACCCTTTTTTTTCCAAAAATTACCATTTTTGCTTGGCTACAATAAGTTTACAAAGCCGGCTATAAAAAATTTTTAGAAAAACCCGAAAATATCAGTTTTGAGTTTTGAAATGAACTTTTTTTTTTTGATCTGCAGCTTTTTTTTTCCTTCCCCGAAATTTTACCCCCCAATAAAAATGGATAAAAACCCCCTCCAAAAAATAAGAAAAAACCGGAAAACGCAATTTTCGTGTAAAAAAAAGGTGTTTTTCGAAAAAAAAAAATAAAATCTGTACCTCGCCGACCAAAAAACTTTTTCATTTTTTCAACAAATTTTTCAACTTTTTAATCATCAAACCGAGCACTTTTTATAAACATAAACCACGACCAACTGAAGGGAAAAAAAACACTTTATTTTGGGCACTTTTCTCAAAAAAGCTTCAGCTAGAATTGCCAGAAATCCTTGCCCAAATTCGACAAATTTTAGGTACCTTTGTTTTTACTGCGAAGGTAAAGTTAAACTTCGCCCAATCCCCTCTACCAGCGAGGGGGGAATAATCCCCACTTTCAGGCTATAAGCCTAACGTTCTTACTACACTACCTCACCCCCCATTCCTACTGCCCAGCCCCTTCTCTCACTAAACCATCGACCCCCCACTTTCCTCCAGGAAAAAAAAAAAAAAAAAGAAGGGATCTCATATAACCCCATCTTACCGCCTCCGGCACAGCCAATAGACCATTCACAAGTAGAGCCCAGCCCTCCTTCCGACCCTAACCCTGAAAGTACCGAAGAGACCCGCAACCATCACAAACAAAAACATCCGGCCTAAAGGAACCAAACCCCAACACCAGTCCGAGGGGTTATCGTTTCAATACCGCATGCATAGAACAAACCTGCAGTAGCACACACAGCCCTTAAAACCCTCACCTCCGACAACTAAGCCGGCGTACTTTTTGTACCACCCCGAAAGAGACCTGCTACTTCTTAACCCCGTTTCTTTACTAACTTATAGTTCTCCGAACCCCCCGCAAAGACCCCGTCTTATTAAACCTACACAACTTAGTCACCGCCACCATACACATGGCTAGCACTACCGCTAAACCCACAAACCTCACCCTCCCAACCCACCTTCTTCTCACTAACTCCGGACAAGTAAACAAAGGAACATTACGATAACCCCCCATCATCACACGAAAGTAGCACCACCCCCCCTTATACCTTACATAACCGCATACCACCAACACCACAAACAAAATCACCTTCAAAACCGGAAAAACCCTTTCACCAACTCCCTTAAAAAGGGGGCTGGGAGCTAAAGCAACGGCGTACAAAAACACTACCAACAAGCCCCCTAAAAAAGAAAGGAACACGAAGTGACTTAGCCAAGGCGCACCCCCGTACCCAAACATTAAACACCCTAACAACACTAGCAAAAAAGAAGAGGCCCCCACCGCCTGGGGACTAATAAGAGTTCTAGAGCCCACAAAAAGGCCCGCAGCCAGAAACCATAAAACATACTCTACCTTCACAGCTGCGGAGGCAAGACAGCAACCCACTCTTCGAAATATAATTCCGCGTGCTCTCTTACACTACTCCGCCAAACGCACGGAAACCTCTAACTCCCCATGAAGAAGGGTTCAAACCCTCACACCCGATAGGCTACGTCACTCTAATCCCGAGACCACTCTAAAGCCCCCCGCCACAACTCATAAAATAAACCCACCCTTAATACTAACAAAAAAGCCCACCCTTGAACCCCAAAATTTTCCACCCCGGAACAATACCCGTGAAGTAAAGGAAAAAACATTAAAGATTCCACCTCAAACACCAAAAATAAAATAGCCACCATAAAAAACCGAACGGAAAAAGGTGAGCGGGCAGAACTAAACGGGTCAAAACCACACTCATAGGGGGAAGTCTTCTGAGAATCCCTAAACCAAAACCCTATTAGCCACCACCTCCAAAGCGCTATAGAGGACACCAAGGCCCCCCCCACTAGCAAAACTAACCACAAAATATCCAAATAACTTCAACTCCCTATGGGCACGGGATACCGCCCACCACCACCCAAAAAGTAATTACAGTAACATACACAACGATATACAAGTTATACCAGCGACTATTCATCTTCTCGTTACACTCTAAAAAGCTCGTTAATCACAGCTTCAAGCCCGCAGGACCCGCATACTCCAACCAACCAAACTCTAACGTTCGCTCCAATAACTCCACCCACTCCAACAACCCAAGCGCATAGGGCTGGCTTCTCAGGCCCTCCAAAAACCCCAGCTCACGAAAAAACCTGGAACTCAGCTCCAAACCACGCCTAAACTCCCCTCTTTCGTATTGCCGTAACCTATTCCACCATCCCACCCCCCTTGTAGCAGCCAATAAAACCTCCTCCGCCCACACCCACCACCCCCCCACGTAAGGCAGGCACAAATAAAAAAGCTTAAAGAATCTGAAAGGATAAGAAACCCAAGAAAGAGTCATCAACCAACACCCACACCCCCCCAACCCAACCATAGTGAAAAATAAGGGGGCACAAAAAGAATGGATTGGTAACAAACCCCTCCCCCCACCCCCCTTCTCCCTTAAGATATCAACCGAATTAGAGGCCCTATAAACAGTGGACTTGTTAAAAGAAAAGTCCCTGGTAATAAAGGCCATAGAACCGCCCGCGTCACAAGGCTTACTCCTTCGCCAAAAACAAAAATACACTAGCCGCAAGCTATAGTACGAAGTGCAAACAGCCCCCACACAAAATAAACCAATCCCAATGCCCCTTAACTCCTTAGTAAAAAGCCTCTCTAACACCAACTCCTTCGAATAAAACCCCCTAAAAAAGGGGAGACCACAAAGGCTGATACACCTACCAACTAAGTACCACTTCACGCCCGGATCTCCCCTAAAACACCTCCTCAACCGACGAATATCCTGCCTATACCCCATCAAAATCAACCCCACACAAATAAACAAGAGAGCCTTAGTTACAGCATGAGCCAACAAATGGAATAAAGCCAACCCAGGAAAACCAGCCCTTGCAGCCAACATTATAATGGAAACCTGAGAAAGGGTAGACAAAGCCACAACCTTTTTTAGATCATACTCCATACAAGCAGACACCCCTGCCACAAACAAAGTTAGTAAAGCGCTCCACTGAAGCATCCCTATCACCCCGGACCTTAACCCAGACCCGTAGCGGACCAAAAGAAATACCCCCGCAGTAACTAAGGTAGATGAATGGACTAAAGAAGATACAGGAGTAGGAGCCGCCATCGCTCGAGTCAACCAAGAACAAAAGGGATACTGCGCCCTCTTTGTTATCCCCCCCAAAGCTAACAAAAAACCAGAAATCCCCAACCCTTCCCCCACCCACCTCCCCATCCCCCACTCCATCCCATAAAACACCACTAACAAAACCAAAAAAGAGTCCCCAACACGATTAGTCAAAGCCGTCACCAACCCCCCTGATAAAGAACCTTTCCTGGGAAAAAACCTCACTAAAAAAAAAGAAAAAATGCCCAGCCCATCCCACCCTAGCATCAAACCAAAAAAATTAGGAATAAAAATAAATAGAACCATAGACACAACAAAACACCCTATAAGGGAGTGAAACCGAGCAAAAAAGGGACTCCTCGCCATATAGACGAGACTAAACTTAAAAACACACCCAGACACCAAAAAAACAATTCCAGCAAAACCCAACCCTAACCTGTCTACCACCAACTCAATAGAAAAATCACAAACCCCAAAAGGCAAGATATTCCACCAAAAAGCAGCATACCCGGAACCCAAAAAGTTCCCCCACACCCAACAAATAAAAAGGGCGTAGCACCCTCAATACTGCGCATAATATCCTACTATCACCAAACAACCTCTTATAGAAACTAATATCATCACCCAAACATGGGCAGGGCTCCGCGCACCTTTATTTAACTAATGCTAAACTAATAAGCCTAGCGCGCCGGGGCTTGAACCCCCTCATTAACACCAAAACCAGCCCCCCCTTCTTTTCTTGGCCTCAAATCCGCCACAGAAACAGGTATCTTCACATAAACAATGTTATCCACATCCAACCCATCAATAAACCTATCCCGGGCTTTCTTTACACCCCGCATATCTCGCATAGCTAACACTTCAACAAAAGTATGACGAAGGACAGGGAAAAGCCCCCGACCAATAACCCACTCTAGCGACCTTGGTCGACACCCCACCTTCATTGGACGCCGACAACTTAAAAACGCCTCTAACAAGGTATGGAGAAATAAAGAGACCCTACACACCACCATAGCACATCCGACACTCCTCCACTGGTTCCAATAATAATAAAAAATTGGATAGTCAGGAATACGCCGGGGCATCCCCCTTAAACCTAAAAAATGCTGAGGGAAAAAAGTTAGATTAACCCCAATGAAAGTTAAAAAAAAATGCCCACGGGCCCAAGACCGATGCATACAGTTTCCAGTAAAAAATGGGAAGTAGTGAACAAAAGAAGCAAAAATGGTAAAAACAGCCCCCATAGACAGCACATAATGAAAATGAGCCACCACATAATATGTATCGTGAAGGGCCACATCTAAGGAAGCGTTAGAGAGAATCACCCCAGTGATCCCCCCAAGAGTAAATTTTAAGATAAAACCCAACACCCACAACACAGGAGCCTCAAAACTCAAGAAAGACCCAAAAACAGTAGCAATCCAACTAAACACCTTCACACCGGTGGGCACAGCAATTAGTATAGTTACAGCTGTAAAATAAAAACGAGTATCCACATCCAACCCCACCGTAAACATGTGGTGCCCCCACACAATAAAACCAAGAATTCCGATAGAAATTATTGCATATATTATAGCCACAGAACCAAAAACCCGAAGCTTCTTAGTGTAAAACACTAATACATGTGAGACTAAACCAAACCCAGGCAAAATTAACACATACACCTCTGGGTGACCAAAAAACCAAAATAAATGCTGAAAAAGCACAGGATCCCCCCCACCCGCAGGATCAAAAAAGGTACAGTTGAAGTGCCGATCTAAAATCAACATTGTTAGCCCCCCCGCCAACACAGGAATTGAAATTAACAACAAAAACCTAGTCACAGTCAAAGCCCACGCAAAAGGAGGAGCAAACTCCGCCTTATAAGCAAGGCCCCGAACATTTAAAAAAGTAACTAAATAATTAATAGAAGCAGCAGAAGACCTTACCCCAGCCAAATGCAGCCCTAAAATAACCATGTCCGTTCTAATACCCCCGTGGTACGGGGTTCTAGAGAGCGGAGGGTACATAGTCCACCCAGTTCCTCTTAGCCCGTCCATAAAAGAAGAAGACACTACCATATAAAGAGCAGGAGGCACCAACCAAAACCTAAAGGCATTCACACGAGGAAACCTTATATCAATAGCCCCTAAAAGCAAAGGGAGCAGCCAATTCCCAAACCCCCCAATTAAAACAGGCATAACAAAAAAAAAAATTATCATAATAGCATGCAAAGTAACAATCCTATTATACAACTCCACCCTAGGCAACCACATTCCTGGGCGCCTTAGCTCTAAGCGGATCATCCACCTTAAAGAAAATCCACCCATCCCTGACCACATCCCCACCATTAAATATATCGTTCCGATGTCTTTGTGGGAATTTGCCATAAACCAACGGGATCAACGCTTTACTTAGACAGCCTAAAACAAACTAAATCTACAAAACAAGGAGAAAACAAGCAAACCCCCCCATAAGAATGGGCAAAACCCGACACCAAACCAACTTCATTAAAAGGTCATAGCGGTACCGGGGGAACCTACTACGGCATAACACCACCAAAAATACCACCAAAAACCCAAATAAAGAACTAAAAACCCCATTCCCAAGCACCTCATACTGTCTTCCACACCGGAAAAAGCTTCAACCCCCGAAAAATATTACTCCAGTTAACTGACTTAAAAAAATAACATTTGAATACTCTGCAATAAAAATTATAGCAAACCCAGGACCTCCATACTCTACGTTAAACCCGGAAACCAACTCCGACTCCCCCTCCACAAAATCAAAAGGGGCCCGATTTCTCTCAGCCAAAATACAAAATATCCACCAAGGAAAAACCAAAAACAAAACACCCCCATTTATCCCCCTTAACTGGGCAAACCTAACCTCCTGAAACTCTAAACTCCGAGAGACAAAAAATGGGGGAAGGTACAGCAACACTAATATTACCTCGTAAGAAATCACCTGAGCAAGAGCCCGAACAGCCCCAAATATAGCGTACTTCGAATTTGAAGACCAACCACAAAGAACAACACCATACACCCCAACCCTCAACACCCTTAAAACATATAAACCCCCCCAAAAAAAATAAATCCCACACCTCCACACCCCTATCCTACACCCCCACAAAACAAAAGAATGAAAGAGCATAAAACAAGGGCCTAAAAAAAAAAGAAGATGATTAGAGTCCCTCGGGGTGAAATACTCTTTTCTAAACAACTTGATACCATCAGCAAAAGGCTGAAGAACCCCCAACCAACCCACCATTATAGGCCCCTTTCGACCTTGAGAAGCAGCCAACACCTTTCGCTCAAAAAGCGTAAAATAAGCCACCCTAAGCAAAACCCTAACATAAAAACCGACAGACCAAACTAAAACTACCATTAACCAGGCGGCCAACTGTCTCCGACCTCTGGGTGAATGTAAGCCACCCGTACTCTATATACTAGCCTAGCCACCAAACCCCACCGGGGGTAAGCCCCACACTCACCACTTTTGGACATAAACCCACTGTACTCCTGTACTACCCGCCAACCTAAGTGGGTGGAGCACTTCAGCCCCCTCTCCTGATCCTAAGTCAGGCGCATGATCTGCCAACCCACCCACTGAAACCCTGGGGGGAAACCCACCCACCTACCAAGGCTGCAACTTGTTGTTTTTCTTCAACTACAGGGCTCAACCTAAACCTAAAGTAGGGAGAGAACTGTTACACCTCTGCTCTCAGACTATGAATCTGCCGTACCGCTATACTACCCTGCCCTTCAAAACGCCAAAGAGGTTGAAACCCTTGAATTCTGCCACATCAAAGCAGCCCGCTAATACCCGGCTTAGCATCCACGAGGGACCCCAAAGTCAGGGGACCTCCAAGTTCCAAACCCAGAATACTTGTCATACTCTCCCCCGAACCTCCCTAACACCCTACAAGACTCAACCTGTCCCTTCGGCTTACAAAACCGACATTCTGGTAAACTAAAGGCGCCTTTAAACCTAGCAAGAGGGAAAAAATCCCGTAAGTAGGTTTACAGCCCACCATCTACAACTCGACCACCTCGCTTCCGGGGACGGGGAACGCTTCCCCAACTCAAGTTTTGGAAACCCAAAGTTTTCTTAACCTAGTCCCCGATCAAATGGGCCCCTAGAGCAACTTGTACCCACCTTAAGGACCACAACCCTACGCGCTTTTTACACCATAAAGACCATTAGATAACAAAAGGAAATATAAACAATAAAAATAACGGAACAGCATGAAAAAAACCCAAAATATCCGTTTTTGTCAGCTCAGAAGGCCTGGGCTGCACACTACCAGTACCTCTCCCATGAAAAATTCCCACATAAAGAAGCAAACTATAAACCCCCCTTAAAAACCCCTGAAAACCAAAAAGAACAAGAAACCCCGGATAACTGCCCACAATACCTATGCCCATCAAAACCTCCCTTAAATATCCTAACCCCGGAGGACACCCCATCGAAAAAACCACTAAACAGCCTAGATAAAAAGAACTTCCTGGGTAATACACACCAATCCCCCTACAAACAAAAACATTACGAGTCTGAATCTTCGCATAGTACTCCCCCAACAACCCAAAAAGACCAGAAGAGCTCAAACCATGAGAAACCATTATAAACAAAGCACCCAACCAACCTACTACCCTCCCCCTTAAAACCCTCATGAAAACTAAACTTATATGACCAACAGAGGAGTAAGCAACTAAAGCTTTTATATCCCTCTGACGACAACAAACCAAAGAAGTTAACACACCCCCCACCATAGCCAGAGTACCCCAAAAAACAGTCAAACCATACCTAAGCTGCCCATAACTCAACAAAACCCGCATTAAACCAACCCCCCCCAACTTCAACAACAGCCCCGCTAAAGCTATTGAGCCTACCGCCGGAGCCTCAACATGAGCCTTAGTTAACCACAAATGAAACGGGTAAACAGGAAGCTTAACCAAAAAAGCCGCTACAGCCACAAAACCCAACAAACCTATATCCCTTAACACATCCCAACTAAAGCCCATAAAAAGTGAACCATACTCCAACAGACAGCACACTAGAAAAACCAAAAAAGCAAATGACCCCCCCAAAGTGTAAAGAACCATGTAAGCAACGGAACTAACCCGCTCCGGCTGACTTCCCCACTGTAAAATTATTAAAGAAACCGGAATTAAAGTCAACTCAAAAAAAATATAAAACCAGAAAAAATTATAACTCCTAAAAGCCATAACACAACAAACAACAACCCCCCACATGCAATACCTCTCCCGACCCTGGGCAGCCACCATCATAAGAGCGCCCAGCCAAAACCTTAAAAAAATTAAAGGGCCCGACCACTCATCTACAACATGACACCCCCCCAAAACATACCCCTCAAGAGAACCCTGGTACAAAACAAAAGGACACCTCAAAAATGCCACCAAAAAAAGCTGACAGCACCCAAAAATGCCATAACACGGTAACAGCCCTAATAAAACTGCCATCATTAACCTTTTCTAAGCGAGGGAAAGGTCGTTACCCTCTCTAGCCATAGATTAGAAGTCAAAGCTAAGACAACTCCCCGCCCCCTTCCCCTTCCCTAAAGCAAATATCCCCTCAAAAAAAAATAAAACACCCCCAGAATAGGGGCACTAACCCTAAACCTTCCGCGCTTCCCCTTCAAACGAAAATAGTTTCGCCGAGTAATAAGCACCCTGATAACAAACAAATAATAAACCCAGCCCACCAAAGAACCTAACATGAGTGCACACCCAAACAAAGGATAATGCTCCATCGCAGGAAAAAGAACCACCAACTTTCTAAAAAACCCTATCAAGGGGGGGAACCCCCCCAAAGAAAGAATCCACACACAAATAACCAAACTAAAACGAAGAGAAGGGTCCAAACCTTTCCCCAACATCCCATAAAGATAACCCCTTCCCCCCACCAAATATAAAAACCCCCACAAACTTACCCAATAAGCAAAAAAATAATAAATGAAGGTCCTCAAACCATTCGCACAGGCACCTAAGCTTCAACCAACATGAGCAACTGAAGAATACCCAACAAAATCAGAAACACGAATGCAGCCCGTGCCCCTACAGGCGCCTACCAGCACCCTCAACACCCCAAAAAAATAAAGCTCAAAACCTGCATAATAGCTATTACAAACAGAAAAAAACGGAATAACCTTAGGGGCAGTCAAAAAAAAACCAACCCTCCTACGCCGAACACCATACAAAACCTTAATCACTCAAAAATGGAACGGCACACCCCCCACCTTTACTATTAAGCCACAGAAAAACCCCCTAAGCAAAGGGCCGCCCATAAAATAATGCCCAATCATAAACCTCATAATTAACACAGAAGAGCCAAACCTTTGAACAAAGTAATATATATACCTCGAATCAATCCTCCGGCGCTCCCGATCTACCAAAAACAGGTAGGAACCAAACAACACCAACTCTATCCCCAACCAAACCACAAACCACCTAAAAGTAAATACCCTAATAAAAACCCCCACTCCCAATAAAAAAAATGCATAAGCCAAATTGTATACCGCCACCCCTACCCTAGCTGCTGCCTGTCCAACCCCTTAAACAAATCATTTCCATGAACCCGAGCAAACAAAACCAACAGACTAAGGCCCAAGGCTGCCTCGCATACCCCTATCCCCAACACATAAAAAAACACCAGAGAACACCCAGCCGGGGCCCCCCTTATATACCCCCCCAACACCCCCACCAAAGAAACCTCAATACAAAGCAGCCCAGATAAAATGTGCTTAAACTGGAACCCAAAGCTCAACCAACCCCCCAAAAAATATAAACAAGAACAAAAGCTCCCCACCCCCAAACCCCCCACCACGCCTAAAACGTAATTCCCTACGTCAAAAGACAAATCACCCCCACCTGCCCTTCCCCCACCCCGCAACAATTAAAAAAAAGCCCAACAAACAAAAATAAAAGAGAGAAGAAGAAGAGCCTTAAAAAGCTTAATTCTAGCGACCAGTACTTTATCCCCTTTAACGGGATCCCCATGAAAACACCCTAAATACCCCCCAACCACTAAACCTAAAAAAACCAACCAACCGGAAACCACCCTAAAAAAAATTAGCAAAACAAACCACAACCAAACGCCTATCCGAACAGCCATAAGCTCAACGTCAAACCTGTTCCAAAACCCCACAGTAATACCCAAAGCCCTAAAAACCACAATCAATGTTCTTGCAACAACAACCCGCCTCTCATTATTCAGCAAATCCTAGATTTATTAACCTAGTACGCCGGGGGGGAAATCAAATCCCCACTTCCAGTGATCTAACTGGTGTACTTCTTATACTACCTAAAAGAGACTTATTACCCCACTAGCGAGGAGCAACTATTCAACACCCTTCCCCCAAAACCTAACCTAAAAGAGCCACCAAAAAAAAGCAACAGTCATAAAAAAAAGCACCACCAAAAACCTAACAGCATACACTATAACAGCTTTCGCCACACCTGGCTTTCCTTGAACGTGCAAAAAGCAAACCATCTTTTCTACAAGAAAATATACTGCCCAACCAAAAACCAAAACAAAAAAAATAAAACATACTACCCAAACCCTGACCTCACCTCGTAAAGCCGCCTCCTTCATGCCACACGCGTGGTACAAACATAAAGTAACAAGTGAAGACCTTAAAATCAGGTCTAAAAAAACAATAATCATATTTCGAGCCTTCTTACTTATCAAATACCAAGCTTCATTTAAGCCTAGTGCGACAGGGGGGATCAAATCCCCACGCCCAGTGATCTAACTGGTGTACTTCTTATACTACCTAAAAAGACTAATCACCCTTAACCCCTTACTATGTTGTCAGGGCGCACCTTCCGGTACCCCTACCTTGTTACGACTTATCTCACCTCTCGGCGAGAGCGACGGGCAGTTTGTACAAAAGTTAGAATCACGTTCAGAGGAGCATATTAATCTTCCCTTACTCCTAAGTTCGCCTTCAGCCCGGGCACTTCATCCCGAAATCCGTAATTTTAATTTGAAATTGTAACACCCACTCCCTTGAGCCATAGGCAGCATTTCGACCTGAATTCAAGGACCCTATCTGAACTTATCAGAAGTTCCATTGAGCCTGTTTCTCTTCGCTCGTACTACAAGCTGACAACGGCAATACACCAGCTGAACTCCTTCAAGGCACAGTAAGATGCTACGGGGACCATCGGATTAAGGCGCATATTCCCCTAGGTAGTTAACTAGCCGCCAAGTTCTTTGAGTTTTAAGCACACGCTCGTAGTACCCAAGCAGCTGCCCGCAGCAAAATTTGCGTCGGTAATAAATGGGTACCTAATCCATGTCTCCTGTTACCGGTTCCGTGGCCTCAGCCTAGAGAAAGAAAGTCCCGTTTCTTGGGGGGGTCAGCCAGATTGTACTCTTATCCCCCCAGATCCTCCCACTCCGTTCATAAAAATAAGTCCCCTCACATAGCACAATTGCGCTAGTAGGGGGGGTTACGTCTAACCACCTTTTGCACTGTCCCGCTTGACTTGAGTTACTCAGGTTTAACCGCGACTGCTGGCACCTGGTTGGACTCCCCTTATATACAATAGCTTAATCAGGCTGTCGCGCATGGTTAAACTCTGTCCACTGGAGTTATGAAATAGATTATTAACAGTCATCGAAAAGCTTTCTGATTGTAAGGTGGGAGACCCAGTTTGTAAGCAGCAAAAAACTACCGACTATAGGAGAAACCAACATACGCATTCTTCGCCTAAACTACCATGTGTTAACCGACCAGACAAATAACCAAACAAAGATAACCAGAACCAAACTACCAACCTCTCTTTATTACCTAAACCTTCAACCCACAAACCATAAAACCTCCCCTAAACAAATAACCCTCACCCCTTACACGATCATTATTTTCATTCATTAAAACAGACCAAAACCTAAGATCAAATGTCCTTTCGTACCCAAAGACCCCACTCAGTAGAAAGAAGATAGAAACCGACCTAACTTTCGCCGATCTGAACTCAGCTCACGTCGGATTTTAATGGGCGAACGAACCAACCCTTGGGACCGCCTGCAAGCCCCAGGATATCCAGAGCCAACATCGAGGTCGCAAACCCGTCCACCAATAAGAACTCTCAGGACGAATAACGCTGTTATCCCCGGAGTAACTCCTTCTGCTAATCACACCTTTTTAATTATGGGTCGTAACGCACCCGTTTTAAATACAATTAAGGTCTAAATTTGCCCTTTTGCTGCCCCAGCAAAAACCATTCACTACACCCCCTCACTTAGAAACCAACCAAATCCCTTAACCCTCTAGCCTTCACCAACAGGGAATAACACTCCATACGCTAAAATTTTTAACTTCACGGGGTCTTCTCGTCTTTCTTACCCACGAAGGCATTTACACATTCAACTCAAGTTCACCAAAACAACCTAGAGACAGTTGGAGGCTCGTCAAACCATTCACAAGACCTACAATTAATAGGCCATAACTTAGCTACCTTAGCACGATTTACCGCGTCCGTTTAGGCTCGTATGCCCACTGGGAAGGCACGACTCCCTATGCTTTTCAGAAAGCCATGTTTTTGATAAACAGGCGGTCTCCTATTTTGCCGAGTTCCTTTAGCTTTGTTTACCAATCATCACCCCCTTACTAGCTTTTCTTCTAGAACAAGAAAACAAAAACAACCATCTCGACTACTCATATTTACACTATCACTCCTACTACCGCAGTTTCGTAGGAAAATTCTGTACAACCTAAAGAAAAATTTATTATTATTTACATCAAGAGCCTGATTGAGGTATAACCCACTCCCTAAAGATAACTTCTTCAAGCCCACTTACTAACCCAACACTCCACCAACCATCCTTTTTAAGCGCCCTCCCAGCTGATCCTGAAAGAGCCATCTCCTTTTAGAAAACAGAAACAACTATAAATGTAGAACCTGTCCCAAAAAGGGCTATACGTAGAATATATTTCCAAAATAACCAGCTATCAGCCAATGCGAAAAGTATTTCGCCACTATCCCCCTATCTTTGGATAACCATAAAACGTTAACCCAACTGTAAAAGGGTAGATCACCAAGCTTTCGGGACACCCCCTTAGCATAAAAAGTTGTAAAACCATGATGCAAAAGGTACGAACACTCATTACTGTTTTCTTCCTGTTTTTAACTGCCACTCACGTTACCATTCATTATCTATCGCCGCATTACCCTGTTCTATTCTGTCTCCCCTACTAAAACAAGTAAAAATGATTTATTTAAACCCCTTACTCTTTATCTTACCAGCCTAGTTAAAGCAACAAAGGTGGGAGGGAACATGTCTCTCCCTTCAAGGAGGGCCGAAACCCCCTTGCTAGCACCTAGACCCACCCACAGACACCTAAGAGCAAACCCACCAAAATAAAGCCACAGAGAGACAACAGAAACACCACAAAACACATAAACACCAGAAGTCAACATAAACACCCCTTTCTCTGTGTCACCCTGATACAACCACACAGACCCAGCAACCACCACAAATAAAAAAAACATCCAGCCAGAAACCACAATATGTAAAACCAACACAAGAACCCAAACCCGGACACCAACCTGAGAAGAGATAGTTGCCACATCACACAAATAACACAAACCCCTAGTAACAAACACACCCCCAAAAACCAAACCTACCAACCTACTGACACAAACTAAAAACTCTTTTCGAGACAAACGTTAGATTTTTAACCTAACACGCCAGGGGGGATCAAATCCCCACGCCCAGTGATCTAACTGGTGTACTTCTTATACTACCTAAAAAGAGATGAACTTATGACCAACACCTAACCAGAAACCCAGGGATCCCACAAATCACCTAAACCCTGCACATCATAGCAAACCAAAACTTCTCTTCCTGCCCCTCATCACAATACACCCCCCCAAACTCACCTATAACAGCTTCCCCGTCACAAACCATTTTCAAAGCATGCTTCGCTAACACACTATTCACCATATTCCTCTCCTGAACCCCAGCATAAGCAGAAAACGCACCCTTCCACTCCAAAGTATACCTATAAAACCCATCATGTTCACAAAAACCAAAAGGACCCCCCACATAAACATGCGGATGAAACTCGTCCACCAACAAAGACATATAATCCACCCACCTAAGCTTCGAATACTCAACCACAGCTGTTAAACCTGCCTCTATCAAAGAACGGTTATTCTCCTCAACCTCCGCATACCCAAAATGATGCTCCCTCCACTCCTTCCTAAACCCGTAAAACCTATCATAGTCCAAGTCCAAGCCCTTCTTTTCATGAGCCCTCTCCCCCTTCTCCAATAAACCTATCAACTCTAACACCCCCATAGGCGGCTGCTCCTCTTCAACAACCAAAACCCTCTTAGGGGAAAAAAAATTTACCAACCTCTCCAACCTTTCAGCCATACAACACCTTAAAATATTACATGAATCCCCCATTCCGTCCACAAACAAATCCTCTGCCCCTCCTCCAGAACAACAGTGGGCACCCGGAACAAAAAAAACAGCCCCCATCGCACATAAAGGCTTAACCTCCTTTAAACAATCCCCCAGGAATCTTTCTCTAGCCTTAGCTTTTGAACCAAACAGAACCCACCCAAACCATAGGACCACTAACACAACAAAAAAAACGAGGAGCAAACATACCTCGTAAAGAACTAACAAATTGTAGGCCTGCCCAGACGCAGGCGCTGGTAAACTAACCGCCCTTAAATGTATCACTAAATCCAAGCCCTATTTCAGCCCAGAACCTAGCCGGGAGGCTACTTAAAACCACACACCACTCAAAAAGCGGCCATACTTCTTATATTACCCCAGCTTTCCTTCCCCTAAGCAACCTAAAAGAAAAAACAAACTAAAACAACGGTAACAATAAAAAGGACCCCAAAAAGCTTAATACCGTAACCCAACATTAAATCCATAAAATACCAGTCCCCCTTCACAAAGCTTACATACCCCCTAGCCGTGATCCCTAAAAAGACTTCCCAACCAAAAACTAAAACAAAAAAAATAAAGAAAACCACCCAAGCTCATAGCCCCGCTTCTGAAGCTACCTCCTCTATATTACACGCGTAGTATAAAAACAAAGTAATGAAAAAAGACCTAACACCTATAACTACCAACACCTCGGCAACGGCCCGCTTCTCGTTTTTGTTCAGCAAATACCAGACTAATAAGCCTAGTGCGCCGGGGGGGAAATCTAAATCCCCACTCCCAGTAGTCTAACTGGCGTACTTCTTATACTACCTTGAAAAACCAACTACCCACCACCCCACCACACCTAAAACGTAACTCCTACGTAAAAGACAAACTACACTAACGGAAGGGGCACTCAACGCACCAATTGGCAAGTGACAACTGCCTGTGATTCTTCCACCACCCCCCGACCTTCCTTCCACAGCCACCTAACTACACTACTTACTTATCCTGGCAAGCCAAACCACCTTTTCCCGATCATCATCAAGGTCCAGCCTACCTTCGACAGTTACCCCCTCACAAACTATTTTCAAGGCATGCTTCGCTAACACACTATTCACCATATTCCTCTCCTGAACCCTAGCATAAGCAGAAAACGCACCCTTCCACTCCAGAGTATACCCATAAAACCCATCATGTTCACAAAAACCAAAAGGACCCCCCACATAAACATGCGGATGAAACTCCTCCACCAACAAAGACATATAATCCACCCACCTAAGCTTCGAATACTCAACCACAGCTGTTAAACCTGCCTCTATCAAAGAACGGTTATTCTCCTCAACCTCCACATACCTGAAATGATGCTCCCTCCACTCCTTCCTAAACCCGTAAAACCCATCATAATCCAAGTCCAAGCCCTTCTTTTCATGAGCCCTCTCCCCCTTCTCCAATAAACCTATCAACTCTAACACCCCCATAGGCGGCTGCTCCTCTTCAACAACCAAAACCCTCTTAGGGGAAAAAAAATTTACCAACCTCTCCAACCTTTCAGCCATACAACACCTTAAAATATTACATGAATCCCCCATTCCGTCCACAAACAAATCCTCTGCCCCTCCTCCAGAACAACAGTGGGCACCCGGAACAAAAAAAACAGCCCCCATCGCACATAAAGGCTTAACCTCCTTTAAACAATCCCCCAGGAATCTCTCTCTAGCCTTAGCTTTTGAACCAAACAGAACCCACCCAAACCATAGGACCACTAACACAGTGAAAAAAACGAGGAGCAAACATACCTCGTAAAGAACTAACAAGTTATAGGCCTGCCCAGACGCGGGCGCTGGTAAACTAACCACTCTTAAATATATCACTTAATCTGAGCCCTACTCAGCCCAGAACCTAACCGGGAGGCTACTTAAAAGCCACATGCCGCACGAAAAACGGCCATACTTCTTATATTACCCCGGCTTACTGACCACTCTGCAAGAACGAAGAAACCTTTCCCCTTAGGGTGGTCTAAAACTCCGCCCCCCCGCTCTAGCGGTACCTTCTGTCATAGGCGACTCATGGCTGGAAACCGCAGCAAACAACTACGACCGCATAAAGTACCTTTCTCTCTTTCACCTGAAGGTAGCCATAACACCGCTCAACGAAACTAGCTTTAATAAATAAATGCTTCCCCGGCACCGACATGCAGATGGACAAGGAAGCCACCAAACCAAGATACACCTTTAAACTTTCATCTATTCTATGTAACACGTACTAGGCCAAGAACCTAATGCCGGGGGAAACTAAACCCATAAACCAAGATACAACTTTCATCTATTCTATGTAACACGTACTAGGCCAAGAACCTAATGCCGGGGGAAACTAAACCCATAAACCAAGATACAACTTTCATCTATTCTATGTAACACGTACTAGGCCAAGAACCTAATGCCGGGGGAAACTAAACCCATAAACCAAGATACAACTTTCATCTATTCTATGTAACACGTACTAGGCCAAGAACCTAATGCCGGGGGAAACTAAACCCATAAACCAAGATACAACTTTCATCTATTCTATGTAACACGTACTAGGCCAAGAACCTAATGCCGGGGGAAACTAAACCCATAAACCAAGATACAACTTTCATCTATTCTATGTAACACGTACTAGGCCAAGAACCTAATGCCGGGGGAAACTAAACCCATAAACCAAGATACAACTTTCATCTATTCTATGTAACACGTACTAGGCCAAGAACCTAATGCCGGGGGAAACTAAACCCATAAACCAAGATACCTGCTGGTGTACTTTTTGTACTACCTAAAAGAGACTAACTCCCGTCCCACCCTACCCCAACTAAAAGGACCTTATACCCGGAAAGCATAAACACTTCTTTCATCGAAAGCAGAAAATAAAAGCATGGGAAACTTATCCCCTCCTCCCCGTTAACAGCGGGGCGCCCTCAATAGACTAATGCTTCAAATGGCGGGGAGGGAACTTTATATCCACCACTTCCGGGGCATGAGCCCATTGTACTTTTATACTACCCCACCACCCCTCACCTTACCAACAACTTTACCCACCCCTAAACCCAAAAACACCACCAACTAATGTCTCAATTTTTAAAACACTACAGCTAAGTTTACCCCATTCCTTCACCTCAAGCGAGAGGAGAGATCTATATCCCCACTTTCAGGTCATGAGCCCAATGTTCTTATTAAACTACCTCACTCGCCCTCCGGGTCTTACCCGACTTCTAGGCCAACGCTTTTGTGGGCTTTGCAGCACCACAGGACGGGGAGGAGCCTAAGCCCTCCCAAGCTGAAGGCCCGTCTATAAAAGAAAAAATCAACCCACACAAATAAAATAACCCATTTAATCCCTTTATTCGGCCAATACTAACCTAACTAAACCTAGTGCGCCGGGGGGGAAATCAAATCCCCACTTTCAGTATTCTACTGATGTACTTTTTGTACTACCTCAAAAAAGAACCTAAATTCTACCCCACCCTAAACGAACAGCCCCGAACCTAGAAAAACCAAAAAGCAAGAAAAAAAGTGACAACATAAAGGATTCTAAGAAGCTTAACACCGTAACCAACTATTAACCCCATAAAACCCCAATCCTTGTTCAAATACCCAACATACCCCGCAACCACGATTGCTAGAAGAACCACCCAACCAAAATGTAATGCAAAGTAGATCAGAAAAAGAACCCAAGCCCGAACCCCAGCCTGCAAAGCTACCTCCTCTATATCCCACGCGCAATACAAGCATAAAGTAATACAAAAAGACCTATAAACTATAGCCCCTAACATAAGAGTAACAAACCGCTTCTCGTTTTCATTCAGCAAATACCGGGCTAATAAGCCCAGTGCGCCGGGGGGGAAATCAAATCCCCACTTTCAGTATTCTACTGATGTACTTTCTATACTACCTGAAAAACTAGCCCACCCACTAAACCCCAAAAACAAATAGTCTAATTAAACCAGTAAATCACCAAAACAGTAAAAAACAACACAACCAGAGTAACACAACCTCCATACTTCATCAGTGCTACTCCCTTTTTAAGCTCTTTATCGTCCACCGCAGTGTAATACCCAGCACCAACCATAAAAAAAGAATACCTTCAACCAAAAGAAAGAAGATAAATCACAATTTTGAGAACCCAACCTCAACAACCCGTGCTAATACTAACAGCTTCTATACCAGCCCCACAATGATAATAAAACCAAACAGTAATTACGAAACTTTGAAACAGCAACCAACCCATTGTTCATCAATTCAGACGTGTCCATGACGGCAAAACAATTAAAGCACCTCTGCTTAACTAACACCAGATTTAACCTAGTTTGCCGGGAGGACCAAGTCCCCACTCCCAGTATTCTACTGATGTACTTTCTATACTACCTTACGGACACACCCACCTAAAAAAGCCACCTAACCAAAACAACACTAGCAACAAAAAGAACCCCAAAAAGCTTTATACCATGGCCTAGAATAGCTTCCCCTGTATCTGGCTCACCTGCAAAATACCAATAACAACCCATAACTTCCACAAACAGAAAAAACACCCAACCTAAAGCCAAAGCAAAGAAAATCAGAAAAATAACTCAGACCCAAAGACCTGCCCGTAAAGCCACCTCCTCCATGTTACACACGTAGTACAAGCACAAAGTAATAAATAAGGACCTGTAAACCACAACCAGAAAAACAGTAATAATATCCCGAGTCTCTCTACTCATCAAATACCAAGCTATTAAACCCAGTGCGACGGGGGGGAAATCAAATCCCCACTTCCAGTATTCTACTGATGTACTTTCTATACTACCTAAAAGAGACTAACACCAAAAACCTACCACTTCACCCCAGGAACCTTACGCCTCTTCGCTCTCCCCACCTTAGTCGACGGCACATGAACACACCACAAAGTACAAAAAAAAACACATCTAAAAAACATCAAAAAAAGAAAACTTAATAACCAGCTTCTCCTCTCTAATACAGGCAACCCCCTCCCTACCACCCCCCTCAACTAAAAGGACCTTATGCTTGGAAGGCATAAATGCTTTTTACACCAGAGGTAGAA